TGGTGGCAGAGGATCATCATGAGATTCGCTCACGAAAAGCCAAACGTGTAGTTTTTTTTACAAATGACTATCAGAAGAGCTATACTTATGATACTTATACTAATACCAACGAAACTTTAGATCCTGATCAAGCGGACGAGGTAGCTTTGATACGTTATTCGCAACAATCGGATTTTCGTCGATATATAATCAAAGGTTCCATGCGTATTCAAAGACGTAAAACAGGTATTTGGGAACTTTTTCAAGCAAATACACATTCTCCGCTTTTTTTGGACAGAATAAGGAAACTTTTTTTTTATTCTTTTGAAATTTCTAAACTGATGAAATTTTTTTTTAGCAACGGGACGGTTAAAATTTCAAAATTAAAAATTTCGAATTATAAAGAGGAAGAAAGAAAAGAAAGGGGGAAAAACGAAGAAGACAATAAAAGAAAAGAGAAACTGCGGATAGAAATAGCAGAAGCCTGGGATACCATTCTATTTGCTCAAGTAATACGAGGCTGCATGTTAGTAACCCAATCCATTCTTAGAAAATATATGATACTACCCTCATTAATAATAGCTAAAAATATCAGTCGTATTTTTTTTTTTCAATTTCCCGAGTGGGCTCATGATTTAAAGGAATGGAAAAGAGAGATGCATGTTAAATGTACCTATAATGGTGTTCAATTATCAGAAAAAGAATTTCCGAAAAACTGGTCAACAGATGGTATTCAAATAAAGATCCTATTTCCTTTCTGTTTGAAACCTTGGCACAGATCTAAGTTGCGATCTCTTCATAGGGATCCAATGACAAATAAAAGAAAAAAAATTTATTTTTCTTTTTTAACAGTTTGGGGAATGGAATCCGAACTCCCTTTTGGTTCTCCACGAAAACGACCTTCCTTTTTTGAACCTATTTTTAAAAAACTTGAAAAAAAAATTATAAAATTGAAAAATAAATTTTTTCTAGTTATAAGAGTTTTAAAAGAAAAAGAATGGTTTCTAAGGATCTCGAAAAAAACAAAAAAATGGGTTATCAAAAAATTTTTATTATTTTTATTAAAAAGAAGAATAATAAACCTTTCAAAAGTAAAAAAAATAATCATATTTTTTGGGTTGAAAGAAGATGAATCAAGTCAAACTAAAAAGGAAAAATATTCTATAATCAAGAATCGGATGATTCATGAATTATCCATTCAAAAAGGATTTATGAATGGGACAAAGCATTCACTGACAGAAAAGAAACTGAAGAATCTGACTGACAGAACAAACACAATCATAAATCAAATAGAAAGAATTAAAAAAGACAAGAAAAAAGGATTGATAACACCGGATATTCAAATGAGTCCTAAAAAAATAAGTTATAAACCTAAAATAAGACTAGAATCACCAAAAAATATTTTGAAGATATTGAAAGCTCAATTAATCATTAAATCATATTTTTTTATAAAATCTTTTATTGATTTTATAAAATCTTTTATTGAAAAGATGTATGATAGTTTATTATGTATCATAAAAAAGATTCCCAATCTCAATGCACAACTTTTTCTTGAATTAACAAAAAAAAAATTTGATAAAAAATACATTTATAGTGAAGCAAACCAAGATAGTATTGATAAAACAAACCAAACTACAATTTATTCGATTTCAACTATCAAAAAATCACTTTATTATATTAGTAATAGTAATAATAATAGCAAGAAAAGTTCACAGATTTTTTGTGACTTATCCTTGTCACAAACATATGTTTTTTATAAATTATCAAAAATCCAAGTAAATAACTTGGATAAGTTTTTAGATGTCCTTCAATATCATGGAACATCTTTTTTTATTAAAAAAGAAATAAAGGATTTTTTTGGAATAAAAGGAATATTTCATCCCGATTCTAAATTTAGACATAAAAAACTTTGGAAGTATGAAACGAAGCAATGGAAAAACTGGTTGTTAAGGGGTCATTATCAATATGATTTATCTCCAATTAGATGGTCTCAATTAGTATCACAAAAATGGCAAAATAGAGTAAATCAACATGATACTGTTCAAAATAGAAATTTAAACAAATGGAATTTCTATGAGAAAGTTCAATTCATTCATTACAAAAAACAAACTTATTTTTATGAAGAAAATTCATTTTCAAATAAAAAATATAATTTGAAAAAATACTACAAATATGATAAAAGATCATATAACACTATTAATTATGAATATAGAAACGCCTCATATATTTATGGATCGTCATTACACGTAAGATTACAAGTAAAAAATAAAGAAAGTATTGATTCTTATAATTACTACAAAACACATAAACAAAAATTACTCGATCTGGTAGGTCCTATCCATAATTATTTAGGAGAAGATAGTATTAGGGATATGGAGAAAAATATGCAAGTATGGTGGGATTTTGATTGTCGAATTCCCCTTTTTTGTCTTAAAAAACTCTATATTGGGACCTTGATGGATATCGATACCGGTACCAACAGCAATCAAAATATGAAAACTGTAACTAAATTTTATCAAATAATTGATCAAATGGATAAGAATCAGAAAGATCTTCTTTATCTCAAAATTCATCAAGAAATTGAATCATCCAATTCAAAAAGCTTTTTGAATTGGATGGGAATGAATGAAGAAATACTTAAGAGTCCCAGATCAAATACAGGACTTTGGTTCTTCCCAGAATTAGTCATACTTTGCAATAAATATAAAATCAAACAATGGGTTATACCAATCAAATTACTTCTTTCAAATTTTAATGAAAATGTATGGGAAAATAAAAACATCAATGCAAAGCAAAAAAATATTTTTATATCATCGAATGAAAAATATTTTGAATTAGAGAATCTAACTAAAGAGTCGACTGGACCAGGGAATCTTGGATCAGACGTACAAAACCAAGATAATCTTGAATCCATTCTCTCAAACCAACAAAAAAATATTGAAGAAGATTATGAATCAAACATTAAAAAACGTAAAAAAAAAAAGCAATACAAAAGTCATACAGAAGCAGAACTCGATTTATTCCTGAAAAGTTATTTTCTTTTTCATCAATTAAGATGGAATGATTCTTTGAATCAAAAAATTATCAATAATATCAAGGTTTATTGTCTCCTGCTTAGACAGATAAATCCAACGGAAATGGCTCTATCCTCTATTCAAAGAGGAGAGTTTTGTTTAGATCTAATGCTGACTCAGAAGTATTTCACTCTTACAGAATTGATCAAAACTGGAATATTGATTATCGAACCAGTTCGTCGGTCTGTCAAAAACGATAGACAATTTATTATTATGTATCAAATCATGGGTATTTCATTGATTCATAAGAGTAAGCACCAAACTACTCAAAGATACCAAGAAAAAAGTGTAGATAATAAAAAAAATACAAAATCTATTGAAAGACATCCAAAAATGCTTCCAAAGAAAGACGAAAATAATTATTATGTGTTTGTTCCTGAAAATTTTTTATCAGCAAAACGTTGTAGAGAGTTTAGAATTCGAATTGAAATAAATTCGAGGAATAGAAAAAGTGTGAATAATAGAACTCCAACAGTTTTGAATAGGAACAACGTAAAAAACTGTAGTCTATTTTTGGATGAAAACGAACATTTTGATAATAGAAGAGATAAAACAAAATTCATTCAATTAAGGTTTTTTCTTTGGCCTAATTATCGATTAGAAGATTTAACTTGTGTGAATCGTTATTGGTATCATACCAATAACGGCAGTCGTTTCAGTCTGTTAAGGATATGTCCACAAGTCATTCGTTGATGGTACTTTTTGATACATAATACTAAATTTTTTTTCAATTAAAATGAGATCTAAAAACAAATCAACAGAAATTTTTTTTAAGTAAAAATTTTCGCTTTTTAGAATGAACCCTTTCTTCTATTTTTTCAAATATATTTTTAATTAGATTGAGTCATTTGACTTGAAAAAATTAGGGGATGAATCCATAACAGAATTCATATTATTGTGAAAACCAGATTAAATCTAGAGGCATTTTTAATATTATTGATCGATAAAATTCATATTTAAAAAATGAAAAAAAAAATATAAAGTATGTAGGGGAAGAATTCTTGTCTTGTTATTATGGTAAAAAAATTATTTATCTCAGTTCTTTCTAAAAAAGAAAAAGAAGAAAACAGGGGATCCGCTGAATTTCAAGTATTTTGTTTTACCAATAAGATACGGAGACTGACTTCACATTTGGAATTACACAGAAAAGACTATTTCTCCCAGAGAAGTCTACGGAAAATTTTGGGAAAACGTCAACGACTGATAACTTATTTGTCAAAAAAAAGAAAGATAGTAGATAAATAAATATTGAATTGGTCAGTTGAATATTTGGGATAGAAACTAATTTTAATTTGATTTGAAAAGTCATTTTTGGACTTTTTTATCTTATTTGATGAGCTTATTTATTTTTTTGTGAGTCATTCATGGAAGTTTGTGAGTCATTCATGGAAGAAAGAATCCGGTAAAAACTAGGATTGTACGAGATACAAGAAAAAACCTCATGATTGTCAATATGTCTTCAATGCCCCATCCCATGCATCATGGTATTTTTTCAACGACTCATCATTCCTCTAGATGGTGAATATATTATAAAAAACTGTGAATCTTCTTTTTTATTATTATTATGAAAATTTTCGTAAAACCGAACAATTAGACAATATGTGTCTGATGTAACACATTAGGTTTATATTTAGTTACTATGTTCACAAAAGCAATGACCTAAATTAAATGTTCCAGAAAAATTGGACAATATTAAAATAACTAAAAGAGCCAGTTCTATTAGCGTAATTACGTTGAGGTTGAGTCTGATCGTCTTTCATTTGTATAATTTGATCTTGATAGACGAAAAAAGTCTCTCTTTTTCGAAAAAAAAAAATTGGACTATGATCTAGTCGAAAGAGCTATTCTGGATATGAGAATGATGCATCATTATGAGTGTTACAACAATGAATTGGGGAGTCCAATGTCAAAAAAAGAGGGTGATTCTTTAGCTCGTTATTTTTCTTTTATGGTATAAAAATTATGTATTCAACAAATTCAAATTGAATATTAGCATGTATGAGACAACAATTGATGATCTATTGTTGGCAAAAAAACGTAATAAATCAAAAATGGCTCTTGGCTAATTTTTTCATGAGTAGGTCTCGAAATCGATTGATTCAAAATTCTGGTAAATCATTGATTCATCTGGTATATAAATTGATTTATTTATTACAACAAGTTTATACTAGGTCGAAAAAAATTTGATGTTTACAAAAGTTTATAAATCCAATGTCACATTCAGTAAAAATTTATGATACATGTATAGGGTGTACTCAATGTGTTCGAGCCTGCCCTACAGATGTATTAGAAATGATACCTTGGGAGGGATGTAAAGCTAAGCAAATTGCTTCTGCTCCACGAACTGAGGACTGTGTTGGTTGTAAGAGATGTGAATCCGCCTGTCCAACAGATTTCTTGAGTGTTCGAGTTTATTTATGGCATGAAACAACTCGCAGTATGGGTCTAGCTTATTGATAGTTCCCGAAAAAAACTACTTAATTTTTTTATCGACAAAAACCCATTTTATAACACAATATTGTGTTATAAAATGGGTTTTTCTGGTCCAAGTGTTTTTCTTTACCACAAATTTTTTTCTTCTTTATTAGTAATATTTTTTGATATTTGCGTTTCTTTTCTTTTTTTTCTTTGTCCCCCTACGATAAATAAGTAGAATACAACATAAATATATGAACAAACTGCTTTTAACACGAAAAATGCATTCTGTTATCATTTCCAATTTAACGATTTATTAATCCAACTGGCAGAGGATTTTATAGAAACGGATCCTTTTTCATCTTCCACTGCGAATTAGGAATAGATGGACTTTCACCCATTCTTCTACTAACGGGATTCATCACGACTTTATTAGTCATTTCGGGCTAGTTTTACTCAGATGATCTATTCTATGTTCCTGTTAAATGTACAGTGAAGAAGTATTTTGATTCCAGAAATATTTGACTTTTTTTTTCATGTGGGAGTAATGAATTCTGTTTTATCTACTTTTCTATTCTATAATGGTAAGGAAATTCTAGCTATCAAGTTTATTTTTACTACACTGCGCGAGTCTCTGTTTTTTTCTTTTTACTTATTATAATGGGAGTTCTGGATATAGGTTTCAATGGTTCATGAACCAACACTCCATTTTGAAACATTAAGTGAATCATATAATCCCGCACGTATTTATCATTTTTTTCTACCTGATTGGTGTTAAAGGTAGGCGCAATACAAATAATCTATGCAACTTCAACATCTCCCGATCACGTAATTAAACAAAAAGTTTCTTCCTCTGTATCTTTCATAGAAGTCTCATAAGGATAGGAAAAGTGAGTTGTACTTTTTGGAAGAAGGACTGGCCCAAAAATGTAAAAAAAAAATAATTCCTTCCTTTTGTAACGACAAAAGGATATGAACCTATTTTTTTATTCATTAGTTATGTGACGTTAAATGTTCTATGGATACAAACTAGAATGATACAAAATTTTATTCTGGACCGTGAGAGTTATTTGTTTTGATTCTATTTTTATTCCTAATTAGGTACTGTATCCCGATTTCGTTCTCTTATTATCTTATCAGTTGACAAGGTCGAAGATATAGTTAATTGAAGCGGTTTTCATGAATCAATGAATTGAAATCATAACCAGATTTTTTCTTTGTGAGAAGCATTTTATCTTCAAGTTATAAAATGCTTCTCGTCGGATAATACGAGGTTTTATAATATCAATACGTTCTCCTATGTTTTTTTTGTCAAACATAGCCTTTTCTTTAATTCAATTGGATGTTAATTAAAATGAACCATAACTATGCAGCCCGATTTCGAATAGATTGACCCCAAAATAGCATATCCAAATTATAAAAAAACCCATCAAAGCAACAATTGCAGAATGAATACCTTTCAAATTTGTATTTGTTTGAGTATGTAAGTAAATCGTAAATATGGTCCAAGTAATAAATGCCCAAGTTTCTTTTGGGTCCCAATTCCAATAGGATCCCCATGCTTCATTAGCCCATACTGATCCTGAAATAATACCTATAGTTAAAAAAAAAATCCTAGACTAATAACACGAAAACTCCAATGATCCAATTGTTGAATCAATTGGGACCTGTAAAAATTCCTAACAGAAAAAAAGTAAGTCTTTTGTAACAAATTTCTGCTTCCATTCATGTTTTTTTGGATCTCCCCAAAAGATAATGACCTATTTAATAATTGATTGCTTTTACCAAGAATCTTTATGCTCTTTTGGTGAAATTGAATGACTAGAAGTGATACTGATAATAATGATCCACATAAAAGAGCTGCATAGCCGAATATGATCATACTGACGTGCATCATTAACCACTGGGATTGGAGAGCGGGTACTAATATTGTTGATTTATGCATTTCAGTTAAAAGATCCGAAGTAGCAAAACCTTGGGTAAAAATAGCACCTAGTGCGGTTATTACACTTAAGTTATTTTTTTGTTTTTT